GTTGGTTGCCCGAAGGGCTATCTGATCCGATCAACTGCGTAAGCCGTAGCGCGCGTACTCTTCCTCTATCTATGGGCGAGACTCTATCCAGATCTATGGATCTCCCCAGCGTCAAAGCGAGACTCCATCAAAATCCGCCACTTGTTGGGCGACGCCTTCTTTTCTATGAGCACCCCACCATTGAATGATGAACTTTGCCAGTCTTCGCCTCCGACCCGACCAGGGGAGAACACAGGGTCAAGCCAAGCCCTTACCCGCCTGAATTGAATGCATATCTCCTTCGTCTGGTCGAGAAGGGAGAAAGCCCGGGGAACTGGACTGTTACTCTTCTATTACATTACATTACGGAGAAGTCCATTCTCGTCATGATCGATCCACGTCCTACCGTAGTGCCCGGGAACCAGGCTTGCTTGGCTTACTAACGCGAAGGAATTTTTCGTTGATTGCACGAGCTAGCCAGTCAATCCAGCCGTTTTCTTGCTTGGTGCGCTAGTGCGCCTGACTTATAAGTAGGCGTTTTCTTCGCTGGGTTAGATTCCCGATCCACTCATCTTCAAACAGGGGTTCATCCAGAAATATGCACCGCACTCCAGACCAAACAATACCCGCCAGAGGTTGAGCTCGACTCGAGAGATGGAGACATAAAGGTGCGATAAAGTCCTCGGTAGGTGAGTCTCTCGATATTGAGTCGACCCCGCTCCGAGCAAGCATCGAAGGAATTAATCCAATGGGTAGGAATCAAGGAATTGAACCCAGATAAAGCCTGTTACCTGTTGCCGATCCGATTACCGATTCATAGGATTAACCAGAAGAGAAGGAAGTTAGGACCGGCTGAAAGAAGGACAGCGGGGAAAGTTCTCTAACCTGGGAAAAACCTTAGAATCCGTCTTTTTTGGACGGAAAGGGCGAGTAGAACGGGCGCGAAAACTAAACCTTCCTTCTTCGGCCTAAACCGAGATGGTGCAATACGAATGACTACTTGTGAAGTACCATGGAATTGGGGGGCATGGCACCAACACTCAAACAAACTATTCAAGACCGGATCAGCAAAGGAAACATACATGTTGAGAACGATGAGGCATCTACGAGCGAACAAACAAGCCGCTGGAATGGGAAAGAAGGCCGGCAAGAAAAGGCTTTTGTCATAACAGAAAGAAAAGAAGGGGAGGCCGAAGGGCCCGTCAACGGGCAATAAAAAGAAAGCTTGCCCAAACACCAAAGCAGCCCCCATAAATGGGTTCCAAAAGAGCACGAAGAATCTGTTGTAACAGTTAACATGGTGGGTAAGGCGGAAAAAGAAGGGCAAAATGGTCCCCGAAATAGATTCCGACATCCCTCTTGCTCAGTTGTTTGAAACTGAATCTCGGCGAACGCGAGCGAGGGCTTTAGGGCTTAACTAAGTATTAGTTGAGGGCGAGGTTGGAAAAACAAGGCCAAGGATTTTAAGTGTCACGAGCAACATCGGTTGTCATATATGACAATCCCGGAGGCCAAACAGAACCCGGTGATGACCCGTCTTCCGATGAGTCCGAAGACTTGGCACGTACCGTCTCATCAGAAGTGTAAAGAACAGAACACGTCTTTGTAACCAACGAGGACGAAATACCCCCTAAAGAAGCCACAGCCAAACTCAACAAAAGTACCGAAGAAAGGCTAGATAAGATGATGGAGATTAGAGAAGCTATGCGAGCTCTTATTTGTTCAAAAGACAAGGCAGAACAAGGAGATCCCCAAGGTCAGAAAAAATTGGCGAAACCAGTAATCCACAGAAGAACATGACCGAGGGGCAGTCCTCGCGACACGAGGAGATACGCCAATCTGAAGATGATCAAGTAGCTTTACTAATAGGGCGGAGGGATCTTCGACAGACTCTCTCTCAATTGAATGAAGAAAGTTAAATGAAGCAAAAAGGGATTGTCGCGCCATACCCCTTTACATGGAAAGGCCTTTCCCCCCAAGTTCAAACAACCCAACCTGAAGTCTTTTGACGGGAGAGGGGCCCCTAGGCAGCATATTTGTAATTTTAAGGCATTTACTGGGGGCATTGCCGGAAACGACGCTTTGATGATACGTCTTTTCGTAAGCACCCTCTGCGAGACTGCATTCGATTGGTATGCCAGGTTGCCTGCTGGAACCATAAACTCGTGGGCGGATGAGGACGAAAAATCCACCACAGGCCAGCTGTGTGCCACTAAGCAAGCGCACAATGATTCAGTCGATTCCTTTATGAAAGGATGGAGAGCGTTGGCAGTAAAATGCCCAGAGCCACACTCCCACGAGAGTCTGACTGACATGTGTCGAATGAATTTTAACTTTAAGCCACGCCTGAAGCTGGTGTGGGCTTGAAGCTTAAAACACTGGGGGAGCTCTTAGCCATTGCCACGGAAACAGAGGCTGCCCTCAAAGATCATGAAAAAGAGAAGGGTGGTCGTAGATCAGAAGAGGCGAGTCTTCTAAAACAAAAAATAAAGAATCAATGGCGATACAAATCGCTGGACAGGAAAAAGCCCAACGCCCCTGCGCAAAAGAACGAAAACGGGGATGAAAAGAAGCAGGCAAAGAAAATCTCTCTCAAAGAACGACTCTCTAAAGTTGGGGATTTCGATGAAAGCAAGGTAGACGCCATCTTTTGACATGTTGATCGCTAACGGTCAGCTGACTCTACTCTACCTCCGTGTAAGCGACCCGCCGAGATCGATAAAGTTGATGATTCCAACTACTGCCGGTTCCACAGGTTGTGGGACATACACTAAGACAGTGTTTTGTCTTTAAAGAGCTGGCGCAAGAAGGTTTGGAGCACTGCAACCAGTCTCTATACCCGTCGAAGAGATGGATCCTCTGGACACCGAAGTTCGGGTCATCCCTGATTACTCAGAAGAGATACCGCGGGGGTTGGTAGCCGTCAATAGCCCAGATGGAGATATAATGTGGGGAGACCCCGATCTCAATGAGGATGACGATTGGGAAGTGGTTACCCCAAAGAATTAAGGTAAGGGTTCCGGTCACCCTTGCGGACCACCTGAAATCCAAGAGAGCAACAAAACCACTTCTCAGATGAAGACCAAGAGGTTTCATCATGCAACATGATAACGGTGGGCCCCGCTTTGGCAAAGAAAGAAGAAAGGCTAACTTCCCTTCTTCCTCTCCCTCTCCCTATGGTCGAGCAAGTAAACTACCTGTTCTAGAGCCGAGAGAAGAATGCACACTGCCTATCCTCAGTGGTAAACCTTACCAAGACTAGTTGCCTCAACGAATTGATATGCTTTTGCTTTTTGTGACACCGGCGAATGCTGAATACGGAGGAATACAATGAAATCAGAACAAAGTAGACCAAGCAAGCTTACAGAATTCGGGGAATTAGAACTCAGAATAAGCTCTTTTGACCAAAATAGAGTTGCTTGAAGATTGCGAGATTGGCGATAGCAATGCTTATTAAAGATAAGGGGAAAGCTTCTCTCGAATGTATGAAGAGACACCCGAAGGCATCTTTTCAGAAGCATTTCCTACCCCCCCTGTTTGTTGAAAACTCTTATGTGTTCAGTGGGTTGTCGCCCATAATCTAGTTTTAGCCCGAAAATTATCATCTTATTCTTAGCGCAATCGTCGCCCCTTAAGGGTATGAAAGAAAATTTTAACAAAGAGAGTTCATTTTCTTACAGTGTTTCCTCTGCAACATCCAGTGTAATAATTAAAGATTATAAACTTATTTCACCAAATATGGGTTCCTTCACAGTAATAGGAGAATGTTCTTCTTGTTCTAAAAGACAAACCACAGGAAACAGTCTTCAGTCGGTGTATGTCGAATATCTTTCCTTCCTTTCCCTTCGTCTATTCTCGTCTCGAGAGGTCTTGACGATACCCTTCTGGAGAACTGCCTAGGCCCAGTCACAGGATCATATGAGAACGTCGTGCGGATGCTCAGGTGCCGTAGGCTGGCTGGTAAAAGAACCGGGAAGTAGAATGACCGACTCCGCCGTCACTGACTTTTCTTTCTCTCTCTTAGGCCGTGTGACAGTCTGTCTTCCTTGTTAAGCAGTCCCGAAGGCGGCCTCTTTGTGGGGCGAATAGGCTTAGTCGTCTTGTTGCTAGCTTGATGGCTGTGACGAAAGAGCAGGTGCTATTTAGCCCTCCGATTCATCAAACCGCAACACTTGATGTTGCACCTCTTGCTGCTTGCACCGTTCACTACGTTCACTCACTCCTTCAGGAACATAAGAGATCAAATTCGTTCATCAGTTGGTCTGTTGTTATCCCCAAGAGCTATGCACTACGCCTAGCCTTCGGGGGGAAGGAAAGGGGGTATTTTAGACTGTAGCCTACTGTTTAAGGCGAGTTCGGCGAAGGATACTATACTAGCCAGACCGAACGGAGGGTTATATAACTCAAGCCTACTGCGGGCACGGGACGGAAGGATTATAGAATACTCCAATTACTGGCGGGACTTGCGAGGGGCGTGCCTGTCGATCCGGATGGCTGGCTGGTCAGGCCGAGCCAACGGTGCAACTCGATGATTTGTGGTCTTGGGACTGGAGTTCCTTCGCAGGGCGAGGGCAGTGCCCCCACCCCGCCTGAATTCCTTTTGCATTATGGATGACAAGGCGCCTTGTATGTGCCGGTTGTGAAGGCAAAGTAGGAGCTAGTATAATGGTTTCCACCATGCTGCTAAAGAAAGGCTTGCGCAAGGGCTAGGAAACGTATCTGTCTGCCTTGGTGGTACAGGAGGGTCCGAGCCATAAATAAGGTCTAAGGGGAAGAAGGGTGAGGTTAATAAATGTTCCAGCTACCTTTGTTTGCATATGGATTCGCATGGATTGCGCGGAACTAGAGAAAGATGCTGCCTCTAGAGATGAGATTCCAAAGATTCGATCCGAAGCTCTCTCTATTGACTCCTCCTTCCCGGGCATAGAAGATCAGATCAACGAGTTCTGGTGTAAGCCCTTCCTTCTTCCCTAATCCAAGTAATGGCAATACAAGGCAGAGTACCGCCTAGCTTCGGATGCTAGTTCAGAACTTTTGATAGAAGGTTTCCCGGTTGCATTGGTTAGTAGATCCCCATTAGTAGGAGGTGTTGATTCATCCTGCCTTTCTCCAGTTGCTGGCTGGTTTGGGTCTAGGCAGAGAAAGACAGATTTACAGTTCTGTGCCCAAGGAGAGAGATTAACTACGGAGACTAAGCTGCCTCCTCACCACGAGGATTTGATCCATCTTTCATACTGACACCCGGATATACTATATTTACTAAACTACTTGAGCCCGCACCGATGTTCGTTCATCACAGCGATCCGGGATCAGAAAAGGTTTGAAAGACAGAATGCTTCCTTTGCTCGTCATTGATCGAATGAACTGCTATTCCTGAACGTGGATGCATGGGTTAGCCATGTTCCATTGTCGCCTGAAAGGCCTAAAAAAAGAGCTAGAACAGGAGTTTAGTGGTCCTGTGATAGGTAGGGTTGGTTGGGCGGAGCTCCCGGACGCCGACCCGCCCCGCACGCTGCCAATCGGGGAGTGGATGAAAGATGAGTTAAACTGATGTTAAGAGAAGAAAAACCATTTTTTAAATCTTTTTGGTATGTATCGCGCGAAGCGCGGGCGAGGAATCCTCCTTATTTTTCGGATATGTTGGACCCTTGCTCTCAGAAGAATGACAGGACTAGAGTAAAGAACGTGAGTAAAGTGCATAGAATTCAGTGCGGTGACGTGAAGAAAGGGAAGGGGCTATCCCTATCGGCCAATGATAATCAAAGGCACTCAGCTAGAGTGGCAAGCCAACCAACAGAGAACACATAACTGAAGAGTAAGAGTGTCGTGGTCAACAACTCCTTACCTAGCCTGTACTAAACTTAATTTTTGTCGAAGTCAAAGTGCTGCCAGCAAGCTCTATGCTTAGCTTCAGGTAGATAGAGCCGTTCCCCGGCGTGCATCGGGTCACTTCTCCTAAAGTGTCCTCCCCCCCTCACGTTCCCAAAACGATCGAGTACCTCCATTCTCGGAGAGGTAAGAAAGTCTCGGAGGCGAGTGGGTAGGTGTTCAGTGAAGACGAGGTGACGGACTAAGCGGGACTCTTGATCAATAGACCGCTCATGGCTCAGATCCTTATTTATAAATTAAGGATAAGATACTTACAGTAAAGTAATTAATTTAATAAAATGTGGGTGAGCATAAGCCATTGGGTCAGTCGGTCACTACGGCTTATGCTCACCCGAAATATCGTAGAAGAAGAAGTATTTATGTTGTTTTTCAAAACAACTTCCGGCAACACCCTCTGTCGCCGTTACAGAAAGGCTCCCTTCCCTTTTTGCAAAGAGAGATCGAAGACGCAGGCATCAACGAATGCAAACAGGTAGAACGCCCACGGCTTCGAGATAAGGAGTTCAAAAAAAAAATTCCGTTCCGTCAGGTGCGCGTGCTAGACACTTTAAGATAATATGTTAGTCTTGTGTGCGATAGGATGTCCTGTGCCCGAGACGCACAAGGTATACTGGTTTCTGAAAGGCCTAGGCCCAAACTAACAGACTTTCGTCATCACCATCATGGCAAAACATCTGATACCCTCTCTCAAGGAGATTATTCCCCAATTTCCGAGTAACACTTCTTCAGTCCTACTCTCCTCGTTCTCTTGAGATAGCATGCCAAGTGAAGAGGATCCTCAGGCAAGCATAATGGATGAGTCGCAGCCCTCAACAGGTTCATATCCAGGCCATCAGACAAGTGTCGACCTCTTTTTCAGCTCCTGAAGAAGAATACCACATTCGAGTGGACGTCTGACTGCGAAGAAGCCTTTCAACCCCTCAAAAAAGACCTCGGCAAGACCGACCTGCCCGGAAGAGTAGCAAAGTGGGCAGTTCAGCTAGGCGAGTTCGACATTCGATACGAACCACGAACAGCAGAAAAAGGTCAAGCACTAGCCAGCTTCCTGGCAGATTTCCCTGTAGAATCAGACATTGGGGGCGACTATTCCATAGATGACGAGCCGACCTCTATGGCCAACGTAGAGAAAAGAACTCCAGACAAGCTCACCTCAGAGGTGAGAACCGAACAAATTGAAGATTATCCCAGACCTGGCTACTGGGGGCGGCCTCCAAGACCTGTTTGCTCAGAGTTCGGGGTGGAGATTGTTCGTTGATGGCTCGTCGAATGAAAGCGGATCTGGTATCGGTATTGTTCTGGTAACACCAGAAAACGCTAAGATCGAGAAAGCCGTAAAGCTGGGCTTGGAGGCCTAAAACAACGAGGCCGAGTACAAAGAAAGCGGTCATCTCCGGATTATTACATTTATTCCGTGTAGTCAGGCTTTGGATCTATCTAGATCCGGCATCCTAGTATAGTATACAGCAATTTGTCAACCAGCTATCAGGAACCTTCCGGGCGAAGCATGAACGAATGGCTACCTGAGCTGGACTCGGCAGTAGAAGAACTCGCTCCAATGCAGCATTCGAGGGAAGGGGGCACCCTTTAAGAAAGAGCTTCCGAGAATTCATTACTCGTTGCAGCTACAGCCGTAGCCTATTCGTTAACTGGATCTCCTACCTCCACTTTTAGGGAAGGTTGTATTGAGGGCACCACACTTAAGAAAAGAGCATATGACTTCCTTAGCGTTTCACACTAAGCTCTTCGATCCTTAGCGCAAGCAAGCACTAAGCAAGTAAACTACCTTTGAGGAGAAGCCTCTTTTGTTTTTAGACTACCCATTCAGCCTTAACGCACCAATGGCTAAGAAGGGTACGTACCATAAGGTCTACTTCTTTTTGGGAAAGAAGGACTAAAAGCCAACCCTTATGCTACACATAAGCCTTATCCACGCCAACCCTGATGCAAGCCGTCTCTACTACCTTTACTTAGATAAGTCAAGCCCTTTCCGCTACCGATAGCAGCTCCCGCTGACCTTCACTTACTAGAAGTTCCGAGCCCTTAACTAATACTTAGTTAAGCCCTAAAGCCCTCCTTCTTACTTAGTTAAGCCCTAAAGCCCTCCTTCTTATAAGAAGAAGCCCGTAACACCCTCTTTCAGTACTCCCACCGGGATAGGAGGAGATGATGTTTAAGCTATCCCACCGTCCGAGTAAACTATCTCTTATAATCAGCCTGGAACTAGAGCATCCGCCTTCTGCTACTGCTATCACATCTTCCTTCTAGTTCTGATCGTAGACAACCCTGGAAAAAACCTTATCTTCTAATCAGCCTTCTAGTTGACAACCCTGGAACTCTCACTGAAGCCTTCAACCCCGGTATTTCTGGTCAGTCTTAACGGGAAGATTGAAGTTCTCTATTAGCTAGGCTGGGGGAGGACCCCCAAACCCCCCCTGATGGTACCCTCGAGTCTCACTACTGATATTACCTTCTTGCTTATCCTCTCCTCTTCTTCTGCTAGACATCATTGAGCACTCCCGGATGTAACACATATGCCTTCTCGTAGAGCACTCCCAGAAGCTACCCTGAAGCCCGATCGTTCTGATCTACGACCAACCCTTCTCCGCAAATAAGACTTTTGAGTACCGGGGCGGGGAAAGACATTGCTTACTCAGCGAGAAACAAATGTCAACAGGGTGCGAAACCTTGGAATAATAAAGTAAGTAGTGGGGCTGTGGTTGGTTCGATTCTCATTGATGGCACCGCAGGGGAGGTGTTAATTTCATACGTATGCTGCATGCAATTCGATTCATTTTCCAATCCATTAACAGAGAAAAAAATAGAAAGTGGTCCTTCGACATTTTCTTACGTATGCAGTCATCGAGTACTGTAAGCCATTGACAGAAAATATTTTGGATCTCAGTCCACCCGTGGCACATGAATGCCAAAGTAGATTAGTTGGTTTCCGGCTGGCTTACGTCCTAGCCGTAGGGCTTCGACTCCCCCATGATATGAGACAGCCTCTTCTTCGTAATCAAGCCGGGGCAAAGGTGGGCTACACGATCCGGCTTCAGGGTAGCATCAGGGTAACGAAGTAGCTCGACTGAAAGGAGAGGGAGGGGCGCAGAGAGGTTCTTAGAGGAGGCGATCTTTAGGCATGCACCGGTTCCGAAATTGCGTCCGGTGCCTTTCCCCCCTTTTTTCATCGAGAGGGGGCTTGAGGGACTCTGCAAATAAAGGTCAGGCAACCGCTTAGGTTGTGTTGGCTTCAATCCAATAAGCGAGGCCTCGCTATGAGAACTGATGAGCGTTTAACCGGATTTTTTTTTACAAGTGCTGCCTGCCGGACTAGGATGGAAGGGAGAAAAACCTAGAAGCTTTCTTGGATTAAGAAGGCACGGATGAAAGATCAGAGGCTAAGGCCAGGCGAGTAGCAGACGGAGATGAGTTTAGTCACACTGATGGGAGAGCGAAAGTGGTAGTCCTCTCTCACTTAATCAATGCCCGGGGGCCAAGCGCTTACTGGCTGGCGGACAAGCAGTAATAAAAACCTCCACAGCCTTAGCTTAGTTTCGGGTTCGATTTCTTATGCAGTTAGGAGTGGGGCGTGCTAGCGGGAAGTCCGGTTATGAACATATATCAATCCCTCAAAAAACCTTTCTTCCATCGTGTGGTTGTCTGAGCCAAGGGGATCTGGTGTCGGTGGAAAGGAATCCTCTCATCTAGAGACCGGGGCGAGGGATCATGGACCTAAATAGTTGGACGAATGCTGACTCGCTGTCTAGCTCACAGAGAGGGCTTTCTTTAAACGAGGGGAAGGCTTTTTAGGTATAGGGAGGGGTGGTTTCCGAACGAGAGCCTTTATCTTTTTCCGGGGGTGCGGGTCCTGGTCATCGCTGCCCCCTGATGCCAATAGCTGTCTCGGGGAGTTGAGTTGGGGGCTTTCTCTTCTGGTTGCTTCTGGGTCTGGTCTAAGGTTGGTTCTAAGGCTGGTTTGGAACCCTTCCCTTGAACAGGAGCTTCAGCTTAAGTAGCCGCTGGTGTCGAAGCTGAAACTGCAGGATCTGTTGTAGACGCAGGAGCTTGTCTCGTCCGCTACTATCCCTCTGATGATCGATGTTGGGTATTTTACAATTTGCTTTATTACATTATC